CCTTTATCTACACAAAATATCGATACTTTTTACATACAAAGGATTTACTTGTTACCAAGAAAATTTAACCTCTCTCATTCTTTAGATCTAGATCCCTTATTTCACTTCACTCCGATAGTATCATAAATCAGGTCAATGCAGAGGAAATGACTGCATTTCCATACTATAAACTATTAAGTAATTAAAGAAATAAGTAAAATAGCTAAACTAAAATAGAATATAGATTCTACCGCATTACTTATTCTACTGGGTTTTACGGAGCCTTAACACGATTGACTCTGATCATAGAAAAGATTCTTCTTCAAGTGAACCAGCCTATCCTCTGTATGGGGCTTACGCAGTGGTTGGAACAAAGACACATTTGGTTATTAATTCCAATATGGCAGATAAGGGCATATATCTGCACGGCCAAATCAATAGTTCAAGTCACACACTCCCATAATCCATTTTTCTCTCAGGAGAATTCACTTCAACTATTCATGTTAAATAAAAAAACAAAAATTTTTAGAGTTGAAGGGAAATATCCAAATACATGTCTTATTCTTTTCAATAATCCATATTTGTAGCAATGAAATACTATTTTTGTTCCTCCCCCAAGCAATCAATGGTTGATTACAAATATCGAGAATCAATATTCTCTATAAATTACTTTCTATAAAGGACCTGAAATACCTTGCTTACGTATCATTGGAAAGTGCATTAACATAAATACAGCAGTAAGAAGAGGTAATACAAAAGTGTGTAAACTATAAAAACGAGTCAAAGTGGATTGGCCTACACTAGCACTTCCACGTAATAACTCTACCAAAGGCGATCCTATTACAGGAATAGCTTCCGGCACGCCTGTTACAATTTTGACTGCCCAATAACCAATTTGGTCCCAAGGTAAGGAATAACCAGTTACACCAAAAGATGCCGTCAATACAGCAAGCACTACGCCTGTAACCCAAGTCAATTCTCGAGGTTTTTTAAAACCACCAGTGAGATACACACGAAATACGTGCAGGATCATCATTAAAACCATCATACTTGCCGACCATCGATGAACCGATCGGATTAACCAACCAAAGTTAGCTTCAGTCATTATGTATTGAACAGAAGCAAAAGCCTCAGTAACGGTTGGACGATAGTAAAAAGTCATAGCAAACCCCGTAGCTACTTGTACTAAAAAACAAGTAAGCGTAATTCCTCCTAAACAATAAAATATGTTAACATGAGGAGGAACGTATTTACTAGTTATATCATCTGCAATCGCCTGAATCTCGAGACGTTCTTCAAACCAATCATAGACTTTATTGAGATAGGTAAACCAGAAAGACTCCCCCTCCAAGAACCGTATATGAGAATTTCATCTCGTACGGCTCAAACAGAACCACCAAAATACTAGTTCAAACAGATATGTGTAATAGAAACTTCTTAATCCTATGATTAAAGAGTTTTTGACCTGACCATACGAAAAAAGAAAAATTCGAAAACTCTTCTTTGTGGTTATAATATCAAAATATCAAGTCGGCTCGTTCCTTTTTTGGTGTTGATTGTTATGGGCCTCTTGAATCTTCTATTTACCCATTTTTATTTTCTTTGATTTTGTATGTAATGTAGCCTTATTGTTGTTTTCTTTATTATTGATAGAAATTTTCTTGTTACGATCCTACAAACCGATTGAAACCTCAGATTCGTACTAGAACCACGACGATTTATTTAATAAAACCTTCAAACTAAGCCCAAAGATTCTCTGAGTAAGAACCGTTGTATCATCACTTATTCAATCAATAAATAGAATCACTAAAAATCCAAAGAAAGGTTTATCCTTTGATCAAATATAGATAAAGAGTTTGAAAGAAGAAAAATGTTTCAATTTATACCTTCTAACTCTTTGAAATTTTTTGGAGTCCGATCACGAGATCTGAATATTCAGTATGAATCATAGTTCTAATACTTCGTAATCTATTTCATACATTCCGTGCTACAGATACTATAATAAATACCTGACGAGGTATAAAAGCATCTCTATCAAGACGACAGATCCACTCTCTGTACTATCATATAGGATCAATTCTAACAAGTCGCACACTCATATTCCAGAAATACAGAAATAAATAAATTTCACGATCGAACTCTGAAAATAGACTAGAATAAAAAATCCGAGAGAAAAATGCTTCATTTTGTATTCAAAAGCTAGGCCTTATTGTTTCTTATAAATCTAATTCATTGAAATTCCATCTAGTAAAATGGAAGAATTATAAATCTCCAAAATAATAGATAGGAATACTGCAAATAGAGCCATTGCGATACCCATTAGAGGAGTGGTTCCCCATCCCGGAGCTACTTTACCATATTCGGAATTCAATGGTTTCAATAAATCCCCTACAACAGTTCGTCTTGGACCAGATCGAGAACCACCCTCCACGCTTTGTGTAGCCATAAATTGAATCCTATTTGTATTAATTGAGATCTGTTGACTTTGTATACCATTCCGTTGTAAATAAATGATCTTATCATAGATCCACTGTGGTCTTGAAAATTATATAATAATGGAAACAGCAACCCTAGTCGCCATCTCTATATCTGGTTTACTTGTAAGTTTTACTGGGTATGCTTTATATACTGCTTTTGGGCAACCCTCTCAACAACTAAGAGATCCATTCGAGGAACACGGGGACTAAAAGAGCCTCCCAATATTGGGAGGCTCTTTACCTCTTTATTTCAATTAAGATATCAAAAAATCATTTTACCTTTTTAGTTTGAATTTTCGGCGGTTCTCGAAAAAAAATAGCGAAAAAAATTATTCCTAAAGTTGAGACTAAAAGGAATGTATAAACCAATGCTTCCATAAATTCAATTGTGGTTTACAATTATAGCTTTCATACCTGTTTATTTTGGAGCGTCTCCCGGATAAAAAAAGACCAAAATTCAAAGAAAAGGTGGCGATTCAAATTAAGATATCTACATACCCTATGGAAAATTACAAAACGAAAATAGAGGCGAAAACTAAGAGATCAAATATTATATCAGACTACTTGTCTTTTTGTAGTTGGATCTCCAAGTTTTTGGAATGCTCCAAATTCCACTTGAGCATCTAAATCTGGATCAATCCCAGCAAAAACATCCCTGAACAAAGTTCGAGCACCATGCCAAATGTGTCCGAAGAAAAAAAGCAGAGCGAACGAAGCATGTCCAAAAGTAAACCAACCCCTTGGACTACTACGAAAAACACCATCGGATTTCAAAGTAGCACGATCTAATTCAAAAATTTCGCCTAATTGAGCACGTCTAGCATATTTTTTGACAGTAGCAGGATCACTATAACTAACTCCATTTAGTTCACCACCATAGAACTCAACAGTTACACCTACTTGTTCGACACTATACTTCGACTCTGCCCTTCGAAAAGGAACATCGGCTCTAACAATCCCATCTCCGTCTACCAAAACAACTGGAAATGTTTCAAAAAAAGTAGGCATACGGCGTACAAAAAGTTCACGCCCTTCTTTATCTCTAAAGATAGGATGTCCTAACCATCCAACAGCTATTCCATCCCCATTGTCCATCGAACCTGCTCTGAACAATCCACCTTTTGCAGGATTATTGCCAATGTAATCATAAAAAGTTAATTTTTCGGGAATTTTAGACCAAGCTTCGGATAAATTTTGCTTTTCGGCTAGCCCGGCACTAACTCTTCGATATATTTCTTGCTGGAAGTATCCTTGATCCCATTGATAACGAGTGGGACCAAATAATTCAATCGGGGTAGTTGCTGAACCATACCACATAGTTCCAGCAACAACAAACGCTGCAAAAAAGACAGCAGCGATACTACTGGAAAGGACAGTTTCAATATTTCCCATACGTAATCCTTTGTATAAACGTTGGGGCGGACGGACGCTAAGATGAAATAGGCCCGCCAATATGCCCAATGTACCCGCTGCAATATGATGAGAAGCTATTCCTCCCGGAACAAAGGGATCAAAACCTTCCACACCCCATGCTGGACTTACTGGTTGTACCTTTCCAGTTAATCCATAAGGATCGGAGACCCATATTCCAGGACCATACAATCCGGTTACATGAAAAGCGCCAAACCCAAAGCAAGCTACCCCTGAGAGAAATAAATGAATTCCAAAGATCTTGGGCAAATCCAAAGATGGTTTTCCTGTACGCTCATCAAAAAATATTTCTAGATCCCAATACACCCAATGCCAAATAGCTGCTAAGAAACACAAGCCAGAAAACACAATATGCGCCCCAGCCACACCTTCATAACTCCAAATACCCGGATTGCTTATAGTTACTCCTGTGATATTCCAACCACCCCACGAATTGGTTATTCCTAAACGAGTCATGAACGGTATAACGAACATACCTTGTCTCCACATCGGATCAAGAACGGGGTCAGAGGGATCAAAAACTGCTAATTCATATAGAGCCATCGAACCAGCCCAACCAGCAACCAACGCTGTATGCATTATATGGACAGACAGCAAACGACCGGGATCATTCAATACGACGGTATGAACACGATACCAAGGCAAACCCATGGAAATACCCCTTTATTCACGAAAACTAAACACTATGTAACTTTATTGCACTGGAAAAACTATGTTATGGATCTCCCTTTTTAAGTGGAGAAAGAATTACTATTTTTTTTTTTTTAGTATTTTAGTAATAATATAACAATTCTGTTTGTAGGAACAAAAAAAAGAGAAGCAAATCTATTTTATACCCGATAAGTACCAATACGCAACGGGTAGCTGACTCCATTTTCTATGAACGAACACATAGAAATTTGTTCATCATTCAAAGGACTTATTCGTAATAATTTGACTCTATTCGATTTGTCTTCCTTAATATTTTATATATTTCTTTTTTCTATTTTTATAAAATTTTTCGAAATTATAAATAGAAATTCTAATAGAAATCCACGTATAAAATATTACAAAATATTACGAAAATATTAGTAAATTATAAAGGTCAATATTCTTAAAACAAAAAATTCATTCTTACGTTTTCATCTCAAAGTGAAATAGAGTACTTAATCTTTTTTCTTTCATTTAATGCCTATTGGTGTCCCAAAAGTCCCTTTTCGACATCCTGGAGAAGACGATTCACTTTGGATTGACTTATAGTGCGACTTGTCAGATATATTGGGTCATACGGAATTCCCCCGTTCTCTCACCCGATTGAGATATCCCTCTGTTTCGCCCAAGAAAGATTGATTAAATCATCAAAAATTTGAAGCGTGAAGTGCAATCAAGTTCAATTAAATCTATGCTTTTGAGGTACTCAAATTAATATTATCAATTAGAATACTTTATGGTTGCCTTGTTTAGACCAACAAAATGAAATATCCAGACTCCGTTTAGCAAATCCAATTGGTAATATATCTATTATCATTACTACTTGTATCATATTCTATATTAGAAATTTTTTATAAATTTTGATTCGAACTGAAAATCATATTCAATCGAATAAAATAATATAATAAATACGTCAAATATTTGACAGAAACGTTAAATGAATTAAAAAAAACGAAGTTGTAACAAAAAGACGCGGTATTAGAGCATTTGCCCTATATGTGCAAATAAAAATCGGGCAGATCTTTACTCGGAGTAGAGCACAAACCTAAAAGAATTGAAGAAGCCCACTCAGGAACAAGAGAATGCCATCGTGATTTGAATTCAATCACGATGAACGAATACATCAATAAGAAGTTAATTTGATAAGTTTAATTAATTTTTTTGTAAGTAAACGCGTCAAAACTCATCTTTCTTAAAAAATAGAAGAAAAGACCCCGCATTCAAAATAAAGGTTAACAAAGTACTCACTATCAAAAAAAAAGCAGGGCTAGAATCTAAACATTGATTCTTTTTTTTATTTTCGTTATTTTTGGTGAACCGTATGCATCAAAAGGTGCATGTACGGTTTCTAGAGGATAGAATTTTATCCTAATCAACCGACTTTATCGAGAAAGGTTACTTTTTTTAGGTCAAGGTGTTGATAGTGAGATCTCGAATCAACTTATTGGTCTTATGGTATATCTGAGTATAGAGAGCGAGACCAAAGATTTGTATTTGTTTATAAACTCTCCTGGCGGATGGGTAATACCCGGAGTAGCTATTTATGATACTATGCAATTTGTGCGACCAGATGTACAAACAATATGCATGGGATTAGCTGCTTCAATGGGATCTTTTATTCTGGTCGGAGGAAAAATTACCAAACGTTTAGCATTCCCTCATGCTTGGCGCCAATGGGTTTTTATTTGAAAGAAAAAAAACTATGCCTTCGCCATATGAAATATAAATATTAAGTAATAATAGCATGGCATTTCGAATTCGATATAGATATAAGAAATTTTTTTTAAACATTAGATTATGTATCGAAAGAGTCGTATGGGATATTAAGGGCCTTTCTGATTTTATTCTATCAGGAACCTCTTTCAGCGTCACAAACATTTTTGTTTTCGCACCGGAGGGCTCTTAACACTATTTATGTTATGAAAGAGTACAAAAAAAAGGTTCTATTATTATTTAATATAATATTATTATTTTTTTTTTTTCAACTAAAAAAAAAAAAAAGAAACTTTGGGATTGCTAAATCACTGATAAAATAAAGCAACGGGACCACCATAGTATTTTTGCTTTTTACCTCTTCCCAAGGAAAGGGTGGTTATTGGAGCATTTACTGATTTAAGCCTAGATTTTTTTCGATGAAAGGTAAAATAAAAGTGAATTCTAGTGTGAAGCCGTATGCAATGTACAAACAATAACAATGCCTGTACGGTTGTTCAATTCTATCGTCTTTTCTTATTCTTTTTTATCTCTTCCCGGAGCCTTCTTATTTATTATATTTCTATTATTTATTATAATATTTATATTATGAGAGCTAGACTAAACCTTTTTTTCTTATATGATCAGGGTAATGATTCATCAACCTATTGCTGGTTTTTATCAGGCACAAATAGCAGAATTTGTCCTGGAAGCAGAAGAACTGCTGAAACTGCGTGAAATCATCACAAGGATTTATGCACAAAGAACGGGAAAACCCTTATGGGTTGTATCCGAAGACATGGAAAGAGATGTTTTTATGTCAGCAACAGAAGCCCAAGCTCATGGAATTGTTGATCTTATAGCAGTTGCATAAGAAATAGAAGAAATTTCATGCAAATCGCGATTTGATATTTTTTTTTACCGAAATTTCGATTTAATATTCTATTAATTTAATATTCTATTATTTAATATAGAAAAAATTCATAATCATACGGTTACGATCGATCTAAACCAGCCCATTATGCATACGATTCAAAATGCCAACTATTAAACAACTTATTAGAAACACACGACAGCCAATTAGAAACGTTACCAAATCCCCCGCTCTTGGGGGATGTCCTCAGCGCCGAGGAACATGTACTAGGGTGTATGTGCGACTTATTTAGATCATGAGCTTGGACAAAAGAGACAAAAGAAAGAAAATTTTTTTTCACTATCTGTGTCAGTACGGATGAATAGGATAGAATATAAGAATGCCTTTCATTATCTAAAAAAAAAAGATCTATCACATTCGTCTATTGTGTATCAAATTTATGGTTTCATTGGTGCAAATTCAATCACCTCAATTTTCAATTTAAAACAAGTAAAGAATTTCCCATTGGTAACAAATGATTATCCATTAAGCAGGGAAAATCTTATTAAAAGTTAACAGGCTGAAAATTTATGCCCCTACTCTTGCAAGAACGGACTAAGAGGGTCAACGAATTAGCTAATCCTCATAATTTAATACCGTTACTATAATAGATAGATTTCCTTGTGAAAGACCTATTACTGGAGAATGCATAGGTAGAGCAAAAGAATGTGAACTGTACACGTTAACAATAGCATTGATTCAATGATTAAATGCAGGAGGGGCTCCGGTGTATAGAGAAGACCTCACCGTTTGTTTAAGAAAAGTAACCATAGAAACTATGGAACCCACTATTTATCTATTTCTATTTACTGCTTATTTATTATATTTTTGTTTGTGTTTGAGACCTAATATCAATACAGTTTCTTATTCTTATTTCGAGACGAAATGTCTCCAAAAAAAAAAAATAAAAAATCGTGGTTGGGAAGGTTATAGTAGCAAAAGCCGTTGGAATTATTATTTTATACATTGGAAAAATCCGTTTTGTTATTATAGAAAAGGGGAAAAAGAATAACTGAAAGAAAAGAAAGCAATTAGTTATTCATCAAAGTTTCGTGTACTCAATGACCAGAATTAGACGAGGATATATAGCCCGGAGACGTAGAACAAAAATTCGTTTATTCGTATCAAGCTTTCGCGGGGCTCATTCAAGACTTACTCGAAGTATTACTCAACAAAAAATAAGAGCTTTGGTTTCGGCCCATCGGGATAGAGATAGACAGAAAAGAACTTTTCGTCGTTTGTGGGTCACTCGGATAAATGCAATAATTCGAGAAAACAGGGTATCTTATAGTTATAGCAGATTAATAAATAATCTGTACAAGAGACAATTGCTTCTTAATCGTAAAATACTTGCACAAATAGCTATATTAAATAGGAATTGTCTTTATACGATTTCCAATGACATTAGAAAATAAGGAAATTGTAAGGAATCCATAGAATTTTTTACATGGAATTTCTTTTCAAGAAATTCCGGGAAGATAGAATAGAAACTCGTACGATAAAATATGATGATAATATGATCAAGTAAAGTAGTCAAACTAAACAAAACATTCAATAAAAAAAACGTTTCTTCTCCCCCAATTCGTTTTTTTTTCTTACGACACGAAAATCAAATTTGGATTTTAATTTTTTTTTTTTTGAACAAAACATCAATCTATGGTTCAATTCGAATTGGAATTGTGATCCCATTTCAATTTGAGTAAGCCTATTTTGCTTGCTGGTTCTAAGATCAGTAGTTAGAGTGACCAACTCGCTTTTTTTCAAATTGTTTTTCATTATTAAGAAAAGGTAACAAAGATAAAATACGAGCTTGTTTTATAGCAATAGTAATTAATCGTTGTTGTTTTAAACTCAATCTATTCACCCGTCTAGATAATATTTTTCCTTGTTCACTAATAAATCGACTAATTAAACTCATGTTTCTATAATCAATTCGATCCCCCGATTGGATCGGGGGCAAACGCTTACGAAAAGATCGCTTGGACTTAGGGAAAAGTCTTTTGGATTTATCCATGGTTTGTTTATTCCTTATTTCAAAAATCCTATTTCGTTCAATTGGATCAAAAATGATTTCGAATTCAGAAATAGGATGTGTTTTTTTTTTTTTATTTAATTTATATTTTATATATATATATATTTAATTATATATTGAATATTTATTATTTAATATTTTTTTTTTTTTAATTATATTCAATTTAAATTAAATAATTAATATTTAATTATTTTAATTTTTATTATTTTATTTTTATTATTTTAATTATATATTTCTAATTATATATTTCTATTAATATTAAAATATTCTATTTGATAGAATATTTTAATTAATAGAATATATTCCTATTCAATAGAATATATTTCTCTATTTATTTAAAATATTTATTTAAAATCTAGTTATTTCTATTTATCTATATATAGAAATAGATATAATTCGAATTTCGAATATATATTAGCGTAATATATTATAGAATAATATATTCTATGCATAATATATTTATTATATTATTATATTTATAGTAAGATAATATATATTCGATAAGATTCTATAGTATTCTTTCTATACTATATTATTCTATACTTAATATCTTCTTTATATCATTGTCATCTTCCTTGAAAAGGTGACACGCAAGCGATAGATTCCATCTATTTCTTTATCTCCCCGTGAATTGTATGTTTGTAACAATAGGGACAGAATTTTCTCAATTCCAATCGACTGGGCGTATTGTGTCGATTCTTTTGCGTAATATATCTCGAAATGCCTGTTGATTTCTTATTAACACTCTTTCGAACACAACCGGTACATTCTAAAATAATCCTTACTCGAACATCTTTCCCCTTGGCCATAAACCTCCTTGGGATTTTGGGATTTTTTATTCATTCAACTCTTCTATTTTCCGATCTGAAGGAACGAAGAAAGGAAGGAAAAAGAAGTTAAGTTGCTAACTCGAAATCCAAATTATCAAAAATTTCATTGCAACTAATATAGTTCTAATTATATTAATAATAAGTAATACAAAGATTTGAAACTCTATCTCAATTAGAAGTTTCGATGAGAATCACAGTAATTCATTTAAGCGTCTTGTAGAATACTGTTACACTAACTACATTTCTAACTACCTTCTCTTAATTTTAATTTAATTGAAGTTACTTTCACTGGAAGCGCGGACCCCGAGTTCCGAGTTTTACTGAAGTTGAATCCACTTTTTTTTCTTTTCTAACTTATTCAAATTAAATAAAAAAAAAGAGGAGGGGGGTAGTAATCACAGATATTTAATTGTATCTCTAATCTTCTTCACCCTCTCCCCCACGCGTTGATAACTAGAATGAAAAAAAAGGCAATGTCAATCCATCGGGGAAAAAACGATTGATCTCTATCAATAGGCCTGCTAAAGACGCAAACCATAGAGTACTTATTAACGGTGCCACGGATAGATATGTTTTTAGATCTCGCATTTTGAATCCTCCTTCTTTATTGTTTCTTTATTGTAATGTAATAACTACTCTTTATTTTATTCTAATACATAATTCTAATAGATACAGAATCCGATTCTATGTAATTCAAGGCAACTTGCATTTCTTTTGTACACGGAATCTCTAATTCAAATTAAAATAAAATGTACAACAATTTCATAGATAAGATTTTCCTTTTCTTAAAAATAAAAAAGAAAGCGACGCCCTTTTTTTTTCTCGAGCATTAACGAAATTTGCGTAAGTTTCTTATTATATAATATATGATATGAGATCAAAAAGAAAAAATGATAATGGATATCAAAATGAAATAAAGTATGTGGAAAACAAAACAGGTATTCTTTACAATAACATTATAAATGAATTACAAAGGGATGTAGCGCAGCTTGGTAGCGCGTTTGTTTTGGGTACAAAATGTCACGGGTTCAAATCCTGTCATCCCTATCGATTACTTCGTCTCTGAGCAATAACAAAGGATCAATTGAGATTAATTAAAATTGAAAATGGGACATACTCTCAATTTTTAATATATATCATATTCTCTATATATAGTATAAGCATTCAAAATCGAGTAGAGGTAAAAAAAAAAGACTCTTTTTTCCTTACAGTCTCCTTTTTTGTGATTGAGACAAGAAAGCGCTCTTAGTTCAGTTCGGTAGAACGTGGGTCTCCAAAACCCAATGTCGTAGGTTCAAATCCTACAGAGCGTGATTCTCTTTTTGGTTTGTTAGTTCAAAATTTATACGGAAAAATAGAAGAGCACTCTGAATTTGACCTCCTCCTTTCTTTAATCCGAAGAAGGTCAAAAAAAGCACGGTGTTAATTAATATTAATCAAAGGTCCAACTGATCACCACGTCTATATTGTAAATATGCAGTTACAAATAATCCCGCCAAAGTAATAGGAATTAGCCCCAAGACAATTCCAAAGAGCAAAACTTCAATCATTTCAATTTTTTTTTTTTGAAAAAGGGAAAAAGAGAGGTAATATCTATCCTTAAATATTAAGCCATATTGACCAGAAATCTCAATAACCAAGAATTGGAAACGGACACGGTAAAGAACTAGAGACTAGGTGGAATACTACAGAAAATTTTTGTTTTGTTTTTATAAACTGTTCATTCAATTAATTTCAAATAAGTCGTATCTTGCTCAGACCAATAAATAGAACTGAGGTTATAGTTAAAGCAGCTAGTAGAAAACCGAAAAAACTAGTTATAGTAGGCATGAAGGAGATAAATAAACTTTTTTATACATATGCTTGTAAAGCAAAAGCACTTTCCTAAGTTCAATTTTTTGAAAGATAGGAGCATAAAGAAAAATACAAAATGAAAGAATAAGTTCAATTTAGAATTTTTTTATTGATTTTTTTTATCAATCATTTATTAATCATTATCATAATAAATTTTCCACGGCACTAATAAAATAAGAGTGGTAGTGGTATAGATAGAAAAGGAAATCAATTTTTCATCTATACCATCTACTTAGACTTTCGTAATTCCGAATCAAATTAAGAGATTCATTAGTCAATTCTTGCGAAATAAAATAGAAAACATTAATATTAGAATAAATATTCTAGATTACTATATTAGTAGAATTAGATAATTAGTTGAATATATTCTATTTATATTAAATTGAAATTGTATTATATTTCTAGTTTTTATTATATTAAATTAAAAATTGAAACTCTATTTCTATTAAATAGATAAATTGAATAAATAGATAAATTGAAATTCTATTCTATTTCTATTAAATTCGAAATTAATTAGATTATTAAAATGAAATTATTAATTATTAAATTAATTAACTTTGAAATTAATTAATTTAATAATAAGTTGAATAACTTAATTAATG